ATGAATAAATGACTCTTTTCTACTAATCACAAAGATATTGGAATTCTTTACTTTATCTTTGCCATTTGAGCAGGAATAATTGGATCTTCAATAAGTATAATCATTCGACTTGAACTTGGTTCATGCGACTCATTAATTCATAACGATCAAATTTATAATGTTCTTGTTACTGGACATGCATTTATTATAATTTTTTTTATAGTTATACCTTTCATAATTGGGGGATTTGGAAATTTTTTAGTGCCCCTAATGTTAGGTTCACCTGATATAGCCTACCCCCGAATAAACAATATAAGATTTTGACTTCTCCCGCCTTCTATTCTTCTCCTTCTTCTTAGTAGATTTCTTAACACCGGAGTAGGAACTGGATGAACTATTTACCCGCCCCTAGCCTCTAATATTTTTCACAGAGGCCCCTCAATCGATCTTTCAATTTTTTCTCTTCACATCGCAGGCATATCCTCTATTTTAGGAGCAATCAACTTTATCGCTACTATTTTAAATATACATCATAAATCCCTCTCTCTCGATAAAATTACCTTATTAACATGATCTATTTTAATTACTGCAGTTCTTTTACTATTATCTTTACCCGTTCTTGCCGGAGCTATTACTATACTTTTAACTGATCGTAACTTAAATACCTCATTCTTTGACCCCTCTGGGGGAGGGGACCCTATTTTATACCAACACTTATTTTGATTTTTTGGCCACCCTGAAGTTTATATTTTAATTTTACCAGGATTTGGTTTAATTTCACATATTATTATAAACGAAAGAGGAAAAAAAGAAACATTCGGATCCCTGGGGATAATTTATGCTATAATTGCCATTGGATTTCTAGGATTTATTGTATGGGCTCACCATATATTCACTATTGGATTAGATGTAGATACACGAGCCTATTTTACCTCAGCTACTATAATTATTGCCATTCCTACAGGCATCAAAATTTTTAGATGAATTTCTACTCTTCATGGAATAAAAATTAATTATAACCCTACTCTTTGATGATCTATAGGATTCATTTTTTTATTTACTCTAGGGGGTTTAACTGGAATCATACTTTCAAACTCTTCTATTGATATTATTCTTCATGACACTTATTATGTAGTTGCTCACTTTCATTATGTTTTATCTATAGGAGCAGTATTTTCTATTATCGCTAGTTTTATTCATTGATTCCCTCTATTTACTGGATTTACTTTAAATAATTTTTATTTAAATATTCAATTCATTTCTATATTTATTGGAGTTAACCTTACTTTTTTCCCCCAACACTTTCTAGGACTAAGAGGTATACCTCGTCGTTACTCTGACTACCCTGATTCCTTTTTATCCTGAAATATTATCTCATCTATTGGATCTTTTATTTCTATTATTAGATTAATTATTCTAATTTTTACTATCTGAGAAGCTCTTTCTTCTAAACGTAAAATTATTAACATATTCTTTCTCTCCCCCTCCCTTGAATGATTAAATTCTCACCCCCCTATAAATCATTCATATAACGAAATTCCAAGAATTTTTTAATATGGCAGAAATATAGTGCACTGAATTTAAAATCCAGTTATAAAGATTTATCTTTTATTAAAAATCAACACTTGACTCTTATCTCTACAAAATTCAAATTCCCCCACTTATGATATGATAATCTTTTTCCACGATTTTGCTATAATTATTTTAATTTTTATTACTCTATTAATCTTATTTATCATAATCTCAATAACTTTAAATAAATTAACTGACCGATTTCTTCTCCATGGACATACAATTGAACTCATTTGAACTATCATACCAATATTCATTCTAATTTTTATTGCAATCCCATCATTAAAAATTTTATATCTAACAGATGAAATTCACAATAATAAACTTTCAATTAAGTCTATTGGTCATCAATGATACTGAAGTTATGAATATTCAGATTTTTCTTCCATAGAATTTGACTCCTTTATAATTCCTTCTAATCAACTTACACCCCAAGAATTTCGGTTATTAGATGTTGATAATCGATGTATTCTTCCCTTTAACTTCCCAATCCGTATCTTAACTACCTCAATAGATGTTATTCATGCCTGAACTGTCCCTTCTCTAGGAATTAAAATAGATTCTACCCCCGGCCGATTAAACCAAACCATATTATTTATATATCGCCCCGGATTATACTTTGGTCAATGCTCAGAAATTTGTGGAATTAATCATAGATTTATACCTATTGTCATTGAATCAACAAATTTTTCTAATTTTAAAAACTGACTCCTATATTCTCTTTCTAATGAATACATTAAATAACTTAATAAAGTATTGATCTTTTAAATCAAATTATAATAGTATACTTATAAATCTATTTTTAATGAAAAGAATTAGTTAATTTATAACATTAAATTGTCAATTTAAACTTATTGTTTTATATTATAAACAATATTCTTTTATCCCTCAAATAATGCCTATACTCTGATCTATAATATTAATTTTTATAATCTTACTTATTGTTATTACAATTTCATTTTTTTATTCAACCAGACTTCCGCCTACCTACCTCTCCACTACTAATCCTTTATTACTGTCTTCTCAAACTTACTTTCATAAATGATCCTGAAAATGATAATGAATATCTTCTCTATTTTTGATCCATCAACTTCGCAAGTTCTTTCACTTAACTGATTAAGAATCACTCTTTTATTTATTTTTTTACCATATCAATTCTGACTAATCCCATCTCGATATTTGTTTACTTACATTAAATCTATTGATTATATTTACAATGAACTCAAAACTCTTATTTCCTATTCTTACTCTAATTTAATTATTTTTATCAGATTACTTTTTATTATTTTTTTTAACAATTTTTTAGGGCTATTTCCTTTTATCTTCACGCCCTCCAGTCACCTAAGATTTTCTCTCTCATTGTCTCTATCTTTTTGAGTAAGAATTATAACTTTTAGATTAATTAATTATTTTAATGATCTTCTAGCACATCTAACCCCCCTAGGAACTCCTTTAATTTTAATACCTTTTATAGTAATTATTGAATCTATTAGCCTTTTAATTCGCCCATTTACCTTAGCTATCCGGCTTTCAGCTAATATAATTGCAGGCCATTTACTTCTATCCTTATTAGGTAGATCTGGCCAACTAATTAATTTTATACCTATTATTTTTATTATACTTTTTGTTCAAATTTTATTATTTATTCTAGAAATCTCTGTCTCTGTTATTCAATCCTATGTATTTACAATTCTCTCAACTTTATATAGTAGGGAAACTTAACATATTATTACAATTTATGACAAACCATAATCACCCCTTTCATCTAGTAAGACCGAGACCTTGACCTTTAATTACCTCTCTTAGATTATTTAATAATTTAATCTGTATAATTTGCTGATTTCATAAATTCAACTACTATACTTTTATTACATTTCCCTGTACAATTATCTGCGCTTTTCAATGATGACGAGATGTTACCCGAGAAGCAACCTTTCAGGGTCTTCATACTCCCATAGTCTACAAAGGCATACGTATAGGGATAATCTTATTTATTATCTCTGAAATTTTGTTTTTTTTTTCTTTTTTTTGAGCCTTTTTTCATTCATCTCTTTCACCAAGAATAGAAATTGGTCAATCTTGACCCCCTTTAGGAATTAAACCCTTCAATCCCCTTGACATTCCTCTTTTAAATACAATTATTCTAATCTCGTCAGGAATAACGATTACTTGATCTCATCATTCTATACTTAACAAAAACTTTAAAGAAAGAATCTTTAGTCTTCAATTAACAATTATCCTAGGTATTTATTTTACTTTTCTTCAACTAATCGAATATATAGAAGCACCTTTTACCATTGCTGATTCAATCTACGGATCTACTTTTTTTATCTCTACCGGATTTCATGGTCTACATGTTATTATCGGAACTCTGTTTCTTTTCATCACTCTCTTACGTATACAGTCTTTACATTTTTCCTCCCTTCATCATTTCGGATTCGAGGCGGCAGCTTGATACTGACATTTTGTAGACGTAGTATGACTCTTTCTTTACCTTTCTATTTACTGATGAAGATTCTAATTTTAATTTATATAGTATAAAATATTACGTTTAATTTCCAATTAAAACATTTAAAAAAAATTTAATATAAATAATAATCATATTTATAATCCCTATTTTTATTGCCCTAACTCTCGCTTTCTTACTTCTCTTAATTAATTTTCTTATCTCCAAAAAATTACCCTCCTCTCGAGAAAAAATTTCTCCTTTTGAATGTGGATTTGACCCATTCTCTCCCAGGCATATCCCCTTTAGTAACCATTTTTTTATAATTAGATTAATTTTTCTTATCTTCGATATTGAAATTACTATTTTAATTCCTCTAATCCACTTATTTTCCTTTTTCAACTTTCCAATAATTATAACTTCCTTCAGATTCTTAATAATTTTATTAGTAGGCCTTTATATTGAATATATAGAAGAATCCATTGATTGAAAACTATAATCTTATTAAATAAAACTTATTTTAAAGGATATTAGTTAATCATTATAACATTTAAATTGCATTTAAAAATTATTCTATAAAAATGTTTATATCTTTCTCTTAAAGTAAAAAAACTTACAATTTAATTTCGACTTAAATTTTTGATTGCCCTAATCTAAGAGATTGAAAAATAAAATATATTATTTATAATATTATGCCCCCTCTAACTTATTTTATTATTTACCTATAATTAATTAAAACCAAATTAGAGGTAAATTATTGTTAATAATTTTATTGAATTTTAAATTCTAATTGAAATAACCTATAATGAGCTTCTAACTCATTGCTTATGAATGAAATTTTTCATATTATTTCAAAATAATTTTTATTATTTTAAATATAGTTTAATGTAAAACATTATATTTTCATTATAAAAATAATATATATCTTATTTATTTAAAAATTATTCATTAATTTTCTTTATATCTTCAATATAATACTTTACTTTATAAGCTATTTAAATCTTTTATTGTTATTTATAATAATAAAATAACTCTTATATAAATAACTATAAACAAAAATACAAACATATAAATTTTATATAATAATATTACCCTAAATCACTTCTTCAATCTTACCGTCATAATCCGAAAAACTACCTCCCCTCAAGTCCTATCAAAATTCCTTATAATTTGGCCACTCTTAATAAAAGGATTATAAATTCACATATAAATATACCTTAAAAATCATATAGATCTTAAAAAATATCCCAATAAAAAATATTTAACTTTACTAAATTTTATTTTTAAAACTAACCTCCTAACCACAATACCCAGCAAACAAACTATCAAAGTAAAAAATTTTACTATTAAATTCAAATTAATTAAATAAAAATCCATAAAAAATATTCAATTTAATATCCCCCCAATTCTAATACTTAAAATTATTAAGATAATTATAGAAAATCTTATTAGACCTCTTTCACCTATAAATCTATACCTTCTAAACTTACTCATTCTAAAAAATATATAATAATACAAACGAAAAGAATAAATTACTGTAAATATTAAAGATAAAATAATCATCATTAATATAAATACATTAATATTTATCCTATAAATTAACTCCATAATATAATCCTTTGAATAAAACCCAGCTATAAAAGGAAACCCACATAAAGATAGTCTTGAAATATAAAATCCCATTATAGTAAAAGGAATAACTTCATTTAAATTACCCAAAGATCGGATATCTTGAGTGTTTTTTATCAAATGAATCACAACCCCCGCACATATAAACAATATAGACTTAAAAACAGCATGAGTTAATAAATGATAAAAAGCCACTATTTTCAATCCTACTCTTAAAATTATTATCATCAATCCCAATTGCCTTAAAGTTGATAATGCAATAATTTTCTTTAAATCATTTTCTACAATTGCTATAGCCCCTGATATAAACATTGTTAATACTGAAAAAAAAAATAAAATTAACCTTATTTTACTTTCATATATTAATTCACTAAAACGAATTATTAGATAAACTCCGGCAGTTACTAAAGTTGATGAATGAACCAAGGCCGAAACAGGAGTAGGGGCAGCCATAGCTATAGGTAACCAGACTGAAAAAGGAATTTGAGCTCTCTTAGTTATTGCAGCAACTATAATTATAAATATACCCAACCGCCTCTCAAGCCTCTCAATCCCCATACCCCAATAATTTCACCTACCATTAATTATTACTATTCTAATAGCCATTAATAATCCCACATCCCCAATTCGATTCCTTAATACTGTGACCATTCCAGAATTATAAGACCTATAATTTTGATAATAAACTACTAAACAATAAGATACCAATCCTAACCCATCTCACCCAAACAAAATTCTAATAATATTAGGACTTATAATTATTAAAATCATAGAAAAAATAAATAACAATACCAAATATGCAAATCGAAAAACAAAAGTCTCCCCTCTTATATAAATAATTCTATACAAAATCACTATAGAAGAAATTAAAAATACAATTCTTACAAATAATATCGAAATTCAATCTACCAAAATAATAACTTCAATATTTAAAGACCTAACCCTTATTAAAACCCACTCTATTAATAAACTTACATCCATAAAATATAACACTAATCTTATAATCCCACTAAAAAAAAAAATAACAAATATTAATATTCTAAAGGCATTATAATTAATAATAATCTAAGATAAATTTATTATAACTTTAATCCCACAAATTAATATTTTATTTAAACTACTTAAATCTAATTATATAAATATTAATAAATTTAATAATATTATTGATAAAGGATAAATATGCAAAATTAAAACTATAAATTCTTTCCTAAAGCCAAAATTAAATGTATATTCATGAAACCCCCCCCGACCATGTTGCACATAAGAATATAAATACAATGAATAAGCACCACTTAAAAAACAAATAAACATTATATATAAATAAATATATCTATCTCAATTTAAAATTACTATAAGTATATAAATTTCCCTAAAAAAATTTATTGAAAAAGGAAGAGATATATTAGAAGCACATAAAATAAACCACCATATTATTAATCCCCCGAGCTTATTCCCCAGCCCCTTATTTAAAATCAACAATCGCCTCTTAGTTCGACTATAATATAAATTAACTATATAAAATAACCCTGATGAACACAACCCATGAGAAATTATTATAATATATCTCCCTCAAACACCTAATTTAAATATTGTTATAAAAGCACATATTATTATATTTATATGTACTACCGAAGAATAGGCAACTAATCTCTTCATGTCAACTTGAACTAAACAAACTATTCTAACTACTAAACTCCCAACTAATGAAACCCTAAAAATTTGATACCTATAAATCAATCTTCTTTTTACTAATATCTTTATCAAACGTACCAATCCATAACTTCCTATTTTTAATAAAACCCCAGCTAACACTATTGATCCGTAAACCGGAGCTTCCACATGAGCCTTAGGTAACCATAAATGAAAAATATACATAGGTATTTTAATGTAAAAAGGAAAAAAAATAATAAAATAATAAAATCACCCTAAAATATACTTCTCCATTATTATTTCTAAAGACATAAATTTAAATGTTTTTACACTTATATAAATTCAAAATAATAAAATCAAAAAAGGAAAAGAAATAACTAATATATATATTATTAAATAATAAACTGCACTTAATCGTTCCGGATTCCTTCCCCAATAAATAATCAACATAAAAGTAGGAATTATTCTAATTTCAAATATTAAATAAAATATTATTAAATCCATAGACAAAAAAAATAAAACTAATACAATCAATAATACCAAAAATATTATTATTTGATACTTAACTTCTTTATAATAATAATCAAATCTTATATATATAAGACCAATAATTCATACTCTCAAAATAACTAAATAAAACGAATAACAATTTACTCTTAATCCTATCCTAATATTTGCTCATAATCTCAAATCCTTAAACATAAATATACTTATTATTATTGCCCCTATTAAAAACATTAAATTATAAAAAAATACCTGTCTTACTTGATTAATCAATATTAAAGTCACACATACAATTATAAAAATAAATTTTATCATATTCTCTACATACACACTCTCCATATTCACTTTTCTATTATTAACTAATTAAAATTTCCTAATATTAAATATATAATATAAATCTCTACCGTAAAATCGAACTACCAAAACCAATAATGCCAATCCCAAAACACCCTCACAAACCCTAAAAACTAAATAATAAATAAGATAAATCTCTATCCCTACTATTCTAAAACATAAATATATAATTAAAGAAACACCAATAACCATAAATTCAATTAATGTTAACAAAATCAATATATATTTATATACTAATATTATTAAAATAAAAATAATCCTTAAACTCTGAATATAAATTAAAATATCATAAAATATTTAATAGTATTATAGTTTAAAACTTAAAATATTAATTTTGTAAATTAAAGATAAACTTTTTTTAATACTAAATTTACCACCTCCTCTTACCTACATCTAAACAAGAAAATACTTTAATTTTTAAAATAAATTACTAATGAATCTTTTAATTAAAACACTTAATAAATATACCCCTATCTCAAAAAAATAAATATATTCATTCCTTTAATCTCCAAAATTAATATTCTTTATATAAACTATCTTTTGAAAATATCCCTCCAATCACCCCCTTACTTATACCCCAATCACTTCACAACCTCATATAATAATAAACAATAATTTAATCATACCTATCCTTTATTACCCCCGTTCCCCCAGCCTTTTTTTATAATAAAAATATGATAAAAACCTCTCTTATCTCTATTATAATATTTATAGTAATAATAATAATTTTAACTGCTATTTTAAATATCCTACACCCAATCTACCTAATTATCCTTTTAATATTTTACTCATTAATAACCTGTTTTTTAATGTCTATGTGAAGATCTAACTTTATATATTCAATCATAATTTTTTTAATTATAATCAGAGGAATCTTAATCATTTTTCTTTACTTTTCCAGCCTAATTTCTAACGAACAAAATAAAATTTCATGAAGACCTTACCTATTAAGTAACTTATTATTAAATTTTATTTTTTTAATTTTTATTTATTCCAAAAAATACACTTATATATACCCATCCATATCAACCTCCCTTAACCTCTCCCCCTTATATACCTCAAATTTAACCCCCCAATTTTTAAATATTATAAAAATTTTTATCTACCCCAATAATTATATAACCCTTATTTCAATATTCTATTTACTTACCTCATTATTTATTATCATTAAAATTTGCTCTTTAAAATCATCTTCCTTACGCAAAATTAATTAAATACAATACCCCCACCTCAATATCATTATAATTATACTTACATTTTATATAATATTAATAAATTAACCAATCTCCTATGAATAAAATTATAACACTAATAAAATCATCACTTCTTAATCTCCCAACCCCAATCAGAATTTCCTACTGATGAAATTACGGCTCCCTTCTTGGATTATTTCTAATAATTCAATTAATTAGAGGATTAATCTTATCCATACATTATTGCCCTAATATTAATTTAGCATTTTTTAGAATTATTCATATCATACAAAATGTATCAAACGGTTGACTATTTCATAATATTCATATAAACGGTGCTACATTCTTTTTTATCTGTATATACACTCATATAGCCCGTGGTATCTATTATCATTCCTTTAAATTAACTCATACTTGATTAATTGGTATTAGTATTTTTTTTATCTCTATAGCCACAGCCTTTCTAGGATATGTATTACCATGAGGACAAATGTCATTCTGAGGAGCCACAGTAATTACAAATTTAATTTCCACAATTCCCTATATTGGAAATATACTAGTCATATGAATTTGAGGAGGATTTTCAATTAACAATGCCACTTTAAATCGATTCTTTTCCTTACATTTCATTCTTCCATTTATCATTATCATTATAGTTATACTACACTTATATTTCCTACATTCTTCCGGATCCTCTAATCCTATAGGAACTAAAAGTGACCTATATAAAATCCCTTTCCATGTCTATTTTTCCTATAAAGACATCCTAGGATTTTTAATATTCATATTTATATTCATACTAATTATTCTACAATATCCCTACATATTTAGAGATCCTGATAATTTCACACCAGCTAACCCCCTAGTAACCCCCGTCCATATCCAACCAGAATGATATTTCTTATTTGCCTATGCCATCCTACGATCTATCCCTAATAAATTAGGAGGTGTTATTGCCCTCCTCTTATCAATCCTGATTCTATACACCCTCCCTCTTCAATCTTTAAAATCACCCTCTTCTATATTTAACCCTATAATTCAAATTATCTTCTGATTATGAATTAATATTTTCATCCTACTAACCTGAGCAGGAGCCCAACCCATTGAAAATCCATATATTAATATTAGTCAAATAATCTCATTTATATATTTTATCTTTTTTATTTTACTCCACCCTATCAATAAATTATGATCACTAATTTTAAATCAGCCTCAAAAATAATTAATGATCTTGAATAAGTCTATGTTTTGAAAACATACTAAAGAAATTTAAATTTTCTATTAATTTTTTCTTAAATATTATTAAACTACTAATATAATTATAAACTTAAAACTAAAAATAAAAATCAAATATCTTAAAACAAAAGGCAAAATAATCTTTCAACATAAATATATTAATTCATCATAACGTATTCGAGGTAATAACCCTCGTATAAAAATAATCAAAGAAATCATTAAATTTAATCAAATATATATATATACTAAACTTTTAACCCCAATAAATATAATTATTATTAAATAACTAAAAAAAATAATTATCCCATACTCTGCCAAAAAAATTAACGCAAACCCACCACTAAAATACTCAATATTAAAACCAGAGACTAACTCAGACTCCCCCTCCACAAAATCCATTGGCCTCCGATTTAACTCAGCCAATACTCTAATAAAAAATACTAAAAACAAAGGAAACAAAATAAATATATTACTTACTTTTTGTCATTTTAAAAAATCCTCAAACACATAACTCTCCCTTAAAACTATTAAAACCATAATAATTATAATAAATCTAACCTCATAAGATAAAGTTTGAGCAATAGCTCGTATTGCCCCTACCATTGAATATGAAGAATTTGATGACCAACCTATTAATAAAACCATATAACCCATTAATGTCAAAATCAATACTACTACTAATAAAGTATAGTTTTTAAAATAAATATTAGTAAAAAAAGGAATTATAAATCAATTTATAATCATTATAAAAAACATAATTATAGGACATAAATAATATAAAATTCAATTAGAATTCAAAACTTTAAAAACTTCCTTAGTAAACAATTTTACAGCATCCCTAAAAGGTTGTAAAACCCCTACTACCCCTACTTTATTAGGACCCTTACGTAATTGAATATACCCTAAAATTTTTCGTTCTAACAATGTTAAAAAAGCTACCCCAACTAAAACCATTAATAATATTAAAATTAATCTAATTAAATTTAAAACCAAATAATTAATATAATTACAAATTATTACTTAATATTCTTTATTTTTATATATTTTTATTAAATTCTAAATTTAATGCACTTTATCTGCCAAAGTAATTATTAATATTTATTTTTAATTTATTACATTATCCACTAAAAAATATTTTAAAAACAAAGTCCTTTCGTACAAATATCTTTAAATTAAATATAGATAGAAACCGATCTGGCTCACACCGATCTAAACTCAAATCATGTAAGATTTCAAAAGTCGAACAGACTTAAATATTAAACTTCTACATTTAATTTTTATCTTAATTCAACATCGAGGTCGCAATCATTCTTATTAATAAGATCTCTCTAAAAATATTACGCTGTTATCCCTAAGGTAATTAATTCTTATTTAAATTAAAATTCACTCTTAAATCTATTCATTTATATTATACTTATAAATAAAGTTTTTCAAATTTATCAATCCTCCCAACTAAATATAGTAAATAAATCTTTTAAATAATCAATTTGATCATCTATTTATCTATATAAAATTCTATAGGGTCTTCTCGTCCCATATTATCATCTAAGATTTTTTACTTAATAAATAATTTTAATTTTTTAATCTGAGACAGTTAAAATCTCGTCAAATCCTTCATTCCAGTTTTCATTTAAAAAACAATCTATTATGCTACCTTCGTACAGTCAATATACTGCAGCTATTTAAACACTCATTGAGCAGACACAATCTTAAATTATAATCAAAAAACCATGTTTTTATTAAACAGGCGGGCCTTTTTTTTGCCTAATTCCTTAAATTAAATTTTCACCTAATTTATACTTATAAATATTTTATCTAATTTTACTAATATTATCATTATTACTTAAATTTTAACAATTTTATTTAATATTTTTTCTTACCTCATTAAATCAATAAATCTTTAAATATTATTTTATAACTATAATAAATTATTAAATTTTTTCTATAAAATTCAAATTTTATGAATATTATATTTATTTATCTACTTAACTCATCATTTTAACTATATTTATAGATTAGCCCATAAACATTACTTTTTATAAATAATATTAATAATTTTATATTTAAACAATATTATTATATAAAACAAAATTAAATTTAATAAAAAAAAACTAGATATCCTTAAAATTGACTAAAATATCTTCCCTAATAAATTATTAATTATAATTATTCAACATTAATAATCATAATTTATTCGCTCTTTTAAATTCGAGAAAATCAAAATTATTGATTTTTATTTTAAAAATCCCTGATACAAAAGGTACAATAAATTAAATTATCTTTTACCTATTTAATTTTATTTCATTTACATTACTATTTATTCCTCTATAATAATTATTTATTATTTCATAATTTAACATTAAAAATCTATTATAATATAATTTTACTTACTATTAAATATTCAAACTCATTAAAAACTAAATCTACTATTAATTTAATCTACCTTAAATAAATTTACTCTAAATACATATTCCTATACACTTACTTTGTTACGACTTTTTCCAATTATATATTCATGAAAATGACGGGCAATTTGTACATATTTTAAAGATTATTTCAATTTACATAATTCATATAAATTTACCTTCAAATCCTATTTCATTAACTTATTTAAAAATTTAACTCCAATAATAAATTAAATTGTAATTCATCTAACCCTAATAATTCTACACTTTGATTTGAATTCTTCTATAATATTAAATCTCTATTAAATTCTCCTAAATTAATATTCAAACAACAATACATAAAAACTTCACTAGGATCAGCCTAACGTGGACTATCACTTACTCAACAAATTCCTCTGACTAATTAAAATACCGCCAAATTATTTAAATTTAATGATTACACATTTAATTTCTAACATATATATTATCTTAATTAGAATAATAGGGTATCTAATCCTAGTTTTTTATCTAATTTTTTAAATTAATCTAATTTACAATACTTTTTATTAAATAATTTTTAATCATTTCACCCTATAAAATTTATTTACTTTCATATAATGTAAATATTCAATATAATTTTAATATATTATTCTCATTTACTTTAAGCTTTAGTTTAACCGCAAATGCTGGCACTAATATTAATCACTTTTTTTATAAATTACTATAATTTATTTTCATAAAATTAGATCATTCTAAATATAAATTTATATTAATTTTATTATTTAAATAAAATTTTATTTTTTTAATTTATTTATATTATTATTTATATAATAAATTTATAAATATAAATTAAATTTTATAATATTTTTTTAACTAAATAACAATTAATAATTATTATATATATATATATTATACATTAGTATAAATAATCTATAAAAAAAAATTTTTTAATAATTATTATATATATATATATATTATACATTAATATAAATAATCTATAAAAAAAAAAATTTTTTAATAATTATTATATATATATATATTATACATTAATATAAATAATCTATAAAAAAAAAAATTTTTTAATAATTATTATATATTATACATTAATATACATAATTAATAATAATTAAATTTTTTATAAATTTTCTATCTCTTATTTTTAAATTTTTATATTTTAATTCATTATTATTAATAATTTTTATTATTAATGTCTTACTATAAAATATTTTATCAATAATTTTTTTTATATCATTATATTATTTTAATGTATAATTCAAAATTTTATTTAAAAAATCCCGTATTTTACTCAAAATATTCCATATATACCGGATTTTTACGCATTTTTTTTTTGGTGTTTATATCTATTTTCGAGTTTTTGTTCATAATAAATTTTTATAATTTTTAAAAATCTTTTTATTGTAAATAAAATATTTTCTCTATCTTAAACTAATTTATTATTTACTAACCAAAAAAATAAGTAAGCTAACCCCATAAGCTATTAGGCTCATACCCTAAAAATAGAATCTTAACATTCTCTTATTTAACAATTTTCCCAAACATAAATAATGATATGCCTGAATAAAGGATTATTTTGATAGAATAAATTATGTATATATATATTAAAATATACTTTCATTAAATATATTCATTATTTTACCTAATTTTTCTATTATATTTAATAGAATTAAACTATTTCAAAAAACTTCAAAAATTTCTATGCATCATTACATTAAAATATAATAAAACTTCCTTAAATTTAATTTTTTAAATTAACCAATTCCCCTCCCCCCTATTATTATTATATATAATTTATTTCTTAAATACTTTATTACCTTTCTCTTAATTTTTCTAACTTGATCCTCCTTATTTTTTTTTGATATTTTAATTATTTGATTTATTTTAGAAATTAGTAATCTCTTATTTATTTGTATTTTAAACCTTTCATCTAAAGATAAAAAAATAATTTTTTTTTATTTTATCGTTCAAATTATCCCCTCATTCTTAATGATCTACTCAATTATTTTAAATAACATTTTTTTTTTAACTAATTATCCTTATTTTATTATATTATTAAGATTAATAATTAAATTAAGAATCCCGCCCTTTCATTTTTGACTCCCCATCATATCTAAATATTTATCTTGAAATAATCTTTTGCTAATACTCACTTTACAAAAAATTATTCCATTTTATACCCTATCTTTATTTAAAATTAATCCCTTACTTATTTCCACAGCCCTAATTCTCTGCGCCATTATCCCTCCTTATATAATACTCAATATTAATAACTTTAAAATTTTAATATCTTACTCTTCTATTAACCAATCAGGCTGAATATTATTATTAATTTATCTTAAAAATATTATTTGATTTAAATACTTTCTATTTTATTCTTTTATTACCCTAACTCTTTTTATTTTTTTTTATCTATTTAAAAATAATTTTAATTTCACCTACAAATTAAATAACCTTAATCTTATAATTGCTATCTTTTTTATATTTAACTTAGCAGGATTGCCCCCTTTCTCCTTTTTCTATATAAAATGATATCTAATTTTCTCCATTATTTATAATTCCAATCACATTTTTATTATAATTATTATAATAATAAGATCTTTATTTATACTTTATATTTATACTAATATAATAATAATTAATTTTTATATATTTAATTTTAAATCTAAACTTTATTTAAGCCCACCTCTAACTTTAACTATAAAATATAATCTTCTTTTTATTAATAGGCTAATTTTTTCTATAATTATTTTAATCATCTAAGATTTTAAGTTAACGAAAACTCTAAGCCTTCAAAGTTTATTATATAATTTATTTATAAATCTTATATAATTTAATATATTAATTAATATTTTACTATAATATCTTAAAATTTGCAATCTTATATTTTACTTAAACTATAATATATTATTTACGCCTTATTTCATTATAAAATAATAATGTTAGAAAATTACTTCTTAAATAAATTTACAATTTATTACTTAAATCAGACATAACATTTATTTACTTATTCCCCCCCCCCCCAATTACTTAATTATTTATCTATATAATAATTATTAATTATTT